CGGGGGGGGCAGTAATAGGGATGACAGGATTTGAACCCGTGACATTTTGTACCCAAAACAAACGCGCTACCAAGCTGCGCTACATCCCTTTACAATTGGTCTACAGTGTCATTCTAGAGAATCCCTGTATTGTTTTCCATACCCGTATTGACTCTATTGATATAGACAATTTATCTTGCCATTTCTTTTTTTGGTCTCCTATAACACATAGAAATAGAATATACATATATTAATATAAAAAGAAAAAAACAAGTTTATCTACACATCCAATATTCAACTAGTCATAAATAAAAATAGAAAGAAATTGTTGGCGGAAATGCTCAGTTCAGGCAGAGGGGAAGCATATCTTTGTTTTCTGTTTTAGGAAAGTCAAAATATTATTTACCGAATCATTGTACATTACAATTTGAATTGTGAATTTTTCATATAAAGACAAGTCGTCCTTAACTACAGATACATCCGATCATATATGTATTATAATAAAGAATTCCGAGGGAGGATTTGAAATGCGAGATCTAAAAACATACCTCTCCGCGGCGCCGGTACTAAGTACTATATGGTTCGGGGCTTTAGCAGGTCTATTGATAGAGATTAATCGTTTCTTTCCGGATGCGTTAACATTCCCCTTTTTTTCATTCTAGTTATTGATATGGGAAGGGATGAAGAAGATTAGAGATACAATCACAGTCAAATATCTGTGACTAATCCCTCTCCCCCTTTCTTTTCTTGTGTGGTTGACCAAAGCGATCGATATTCGTTATACTTAATAGGGAGCCCCCCCTGTTAACTGGGCAACTGGTTGGTTTGCCTTGTTCTTGTCTTTTGGAGACAAGGGTTGGATATGATAGATGTGGTAAGAGAACGAAAAGATTCAAGAAAATAAGGGAAGGGTAAAGATAAGAGAGGAAAGGTTACTTTGGAATGTACCGGCTGTGTTCTCGTGTTAATAATAATAAAAAGAAATCCGCAGGTACGGATATCTGACTCAAAAGAATCCAAAAAAGACGCCTAGTCCATTGGAAAAAAATACACCTCCGGAAACAGAGGAATCTCTTGCGGAATGGCTACACAGGAAACTGAATAGCTCTATAAACCCAAGAAATCTCCAGCAAAAAAGCTAGAAAATCTAAAAAAAACAAAAAATAGAATCTAAATTGGACCACTCGACGATATCCGCATCCGCCGACGAAAAATGCATTTTTTTATTATTATGTGATTTTACACTGTACAAGACTAAAAAAAACAAAATAGGAGAATCTATTATGTTGATACCGACCGTCCACGAGATGTGGTGGACCCTTTTCTTCATAATTCTGAAGAAAAAAGTACGAATTGTGCGTAAGAAAGTCTTACGCCAAACATACCATGTATTAGCAATAATGGTATATGCAATTGTGGGCACATGCGTGTTTTTCTTCATGTTGACCTGCATACTAGAGGTCACCTATGTCTTCGTCGGAATGCTTCATTCCGGGTACCTGCTCTTTCTGTATTTCCACTGGGGGCGAGTCAAGCCCCTGGTCCTCGCTGTCATACAGCAACGGAAGTTGGATTTGCAGAAAACCCGTCCTTTGATAAGCTTTTTAAACAAAAAGCTAGGTTGGTTGCTCTTTCCGAATCGAATTTTTTGTCGAGGAGGGACTCAGGAAGTTCCGATTGTCACTATAGAGCTCGTTGATATGTTCTTGTATAACATATACGGCAACCTGCGGCACTTTTTCAATGGCGGACTTTCCTTAGCCTCAATACCCTTACCGGAGGAAGAAGGGATTGCCCCAGTCATGAAAGCCTTTCGCATTCAAAAGAAAACAATGTTCTTTCGACTACCGGAAATAGTAGTTTATCACTATCTACTTGGTAGAATGGCAGAAGACTGGCGAAAGGGGGGATATATCAAACGCAAGCACTTTGTGTTGAAATATCTACCGATATTTCTTTTGATAATAGTAATAAAGGCCAACCAATCCACCCTGTTTTTGAAACGGACAGTCTTGTGAATTTCCGTTTCAAAGAATTGGATTGGGCGGCATAGTGGCAAACAGGTTTTTTCCCTTTTCTGGGGTGGTTGAAACAAGGGATCGATATTCGCTATACTGAATAGGGATCCTGGCCTGGGAAACTGGGCTGAGTGCTTGACAGATGCGATCCATATTCGCTATACTGATTATGGATTCATTGGTTGTACAGATAGAGGGGCCCATTCAACCCTTCTGTGTTTCGCTTTGTATCCTATCTTGACTTTTCTTTTGTATCCTCTACTTGACTTGACAAAAGTCTTCCGTATTCGTTATACTCATTATGGATTCAGTTGTAGTAGGTGAATCTATTCACTAAAAAAGGATTTCTTATAAATAACAAAAGAAACTTCTGGATAGAAAAGAATCTCTTGCGGACTGGCTAGAAAGGAAACTGAATAGCTATAGAACAGAGGAATCTCTTGCGGACTGGCTAGAAAGGAAACTGAAGAGCTCTAGTTTGAAACCCAAGAAACCTCCTTCGA